AATTATAAGAAATTTTTGAAATCAAAAATAAATATTTGTGAACAATGTGGATACCATTTGAAAATGAGTAGTTCAGATAGAATCGAACTTTCGATTGATCCAGGTACTTGGGACCCTATGGATGAAGACATGGTCTCTTTGGATCCCATTGAATTTCATTCCGAGGAGGAACCTTATAAGGATCGTATTGATTCTTATCAAAGAAAGACAGGATTAACTGAGGCTATTCAAACAGGCACAGGTAAATTAAACGGTATTCCCGTAGCAATTGGGGTTATGGATTTTCAGTTTATGGGGGGTAGTATGGGATCCGTAGTAGGCGAGAAAATCACCCGTTTGATCGAGTATGCTACCAATCAATTTTTACCTCTTATTTTAGTGTGTGCTTCTGGAGGAGCACGCATGCAAGAAGGAAGTTTGAGCTTGATGCAAATGGCAAAAATATCTTCCGCTTTATATGATTATCAATCAAATAAAAAATTATTCTATGTATCAATCCTTACATCTCCTACTACTGGTGGGGTGACAGCTAGTTTTGGTATGTTGGGGGATATCATTATTGCCGAACCCAATGCCTACATCGCATTTGCGGGTAAAAGAGTAATTGAACAAACATTGAATAAGACAGTCCCTGAGGGTTCACAGGCAGCTGAATATTTATTCCATAAGGGCTTATTCGATCTAATCGTACCACGTAATCCTTTAAAAGGTGTTTTGAGTGAGTTATTTCAGCTCCACGCTTTCGTTCCCTCGAATCAAAATTCAATCAAGTAAAGCCTTACTTAAAACTTCAAAAATGAATTATTTTATTTGTGACGAACAAATAGTTATTTAGTTTATAGGAATCAAAGTAAAAATTCGAAGAATGGATTTTTCTTTGGTAACATAAGATTAAATTGTAGAAAGAATCATGCGGAGAAATTTTTTTTTTACCGATATTCCTGATTAGTAATTAGATTCCTGATTAGTAATTAGGAAACCCCTATCAAACAAAATAAAAGAGCGAATTATTTCTTCCGCAAAATTTGGCAAGGGGAATAAAATGAATTTCATGCTCCCTTCTTACATTACATGTGTATATATAATTCAACTATAGCAAATATCGGCATAGAGTCTTGCATCTTTCTACATCTCTAGAGGATCTCTAGTTTTACTAAGAATCCCTGTTATTGGATCGGATTATAACGAACTTTTGGGGAATTTGTAAGAAAATCTTTATTAAATTTTATTAAAAAAAATTATAAGACAAAATAATAAATAAAATAATACAAAAGTGTATTATGATACATATATTTCATGTCGAAAGATGAGTAAGTCCATTTATTTAATTCGACATTCCTCATTCCTTTTCTATATATACTCACGTAGATATTACTTAGTATAATTATATATGAATTAGTATAATTATAAGATACCTTTTATAACAATCAATAAATAACAGGTAAAAATATTAATATAACAGTTAATATAACAATAAATAACAGGTACAAATATTAAGTCGAGGTATCCATTCTATGACAACTCTCACCAACTTACCCTCTATTTTTGTGCCTTTAGTGGGCCTAGTATTTCCGGCAATTGCAATGGCTTCTTTATCTCTTCATGTTCAAAAAAACAAGATTTTTTAAATATGCTAGTGCCGTCTATTTTTTTTTTCAAAACTTAGACTTTGACGATAACACAGCTATCTATTTAGTAGACTAGAGTCTAACATGTGGCTTACTCCAAACATAAGCGATTATACATGCGCAAACATGATATCTGAGGAAATGAATTATAAGTATTTGAAAATCGAAAATATATAACAGATCGGGCGACGAATGTTTGAGATGTAAAGTCAATATATCTATATGTATGTAGGTATCTATAGGAAATCATATAAAGGTGATGTTATTATTTTAGATCTAAGTAATTCGATGAATTACTCCTAAAGTAAAGGTTCACATCAAAATAGTGCTAGTTGATTAGAGTTACTTCGGAAACAAAAAAAGTAAAATCGATTTTTGTTATTCTATCAATTCCAATAAAATGCAACGAGATCTAGTATGAGTTGGCGATCAGAACGTATATGGATAGAATTTATAAGAGGATCTCGAAAAATCAGCAATTTCGGCTGGGCCTTTATCCTTTTTTTAGGTTCATTAGGGTTTTTATTGGTTGGAACTTCCAGTTATCTTGGTAGGGATTTGATATCTTTATTTCCGTCTCAGCAAATCATTTTTTTTCCACAGGGGATCGTGATGTCTTTCTATGGGATCGCCGGTCTCTTTATTAGCTCCTATTTGTGGTGCACAATTTTGTGGAATGTAGGTAGCGGTTATGATCGATTCGATAGAAAAGAAGGAATAGTGGGTATTTTTCGTTGGGGGTTTCCTGGAAAAAATCGTCGAATCTTCCTCCGATTCCTTATGAAAGACATTCAGTCCATCAGAATAGAAGTTAAAGAGGGTATTTATGCACGTCGTGTCCTTTATATGGAAATCAGAGGTCAAGGGGCCATTCCCTTGACTCGTACCGATCAGAATCTGACCCCACGAGAAATTGAGCAAAAGGCTGCCGAATTGGCCTATTTCTTGCGTGTACCAATTGAAGTTTTTTGAAAAATGAAGTTAAGAATGAATGCTTTCTTAGTTCGTAGCAAGAGGGATAAAACTGAAATGAAAGAATAGTATTTTTTATAGACCATAGTAATAGTATAACTTAACTAGAATTTCTTCAGAATGCTCATTTGAGCCAAAGCAGACGTATACGGAACAGCCAGAAAACAGTCTTTGTCCGAAATTTTTTTTTATGCGTATGTAAATCACCTCCACAGTAACAAAAGTGGACTTTTTGTTATTTTCTTTCTGTATTATTTAGAAATTCAAGGACTCACTAATGAATCACAAATCAAAACCTAAAAAAAAGGGAATGGATTCATAATAGTATCCATATGACTTGTAATAGAACTTATGTTTGATATAAATATTAGTAGTGTAGAGAGTTAACGAATGAAGTGAGTTCATTAAAAAATCAAAGACGAAAAAATGGCAAAAAAGAAAGCATTCATTCCCCTTCTATATCTTGCATCTATAGTATTTTTGCCCTGGTGGATCTCTCTTTCATTTAATAAAAGCCTAGAATCTTGGGTTACTAATTGGTGGAATACTGGTCAATCCGAAATTTTTTTGAATGATATTCAAGAAAAGAGTATTATAAAAAAAGTTATAGAATTAGAGGAACTCTTTCTCCTGAACGAAATGCTAAAGGAATACCCAGAAACACATCTACAAAAGCTTCGTATCGGAATCTACAAAGAAACGATCCAATTGATCAAGATGCACAATGAGGATCGGATCCATACGATTTTGCACTTCTCGACAAATATAATCTGTTTCGTTATTCTAAGTGGTTATTCTATTCTTGGTAATGAAGAACTTGTTATTCTTAACTCTTGGGTTCAAGAGTTCCTATATAACTTAAGCGATACAATAAAAGCTTTTTCTATTCTTTTATTAACTGATTTATGTATAGGATTCCATTCGCCCCATGGTTGGGAACTAATGATTGGTTCTGTCTACAAAGATTTTGGATTTTCTCATAACGATCAAATTATATCCGGTCTTGTTTCCACTTTTCCAGTCATTCTTGACACAATTTTGAAATATTGGATCTTCCGTTATTTAAACCGTGTATCTCCGTCACTTGTAGTGATTTATCATTCAATGAATGACTGAAAAATATAATGTTTGTTACTTTGTACATAAGTAAAATATTCAAAATTGTACTTATTCCTTCTACCCATACAGAAGGATGCCTCCTATATTCGAGTAACATTATTTCAGTAAATAGCAGAATCATGGATAGGGAACTATAATAGGGACCTACCTAATTTTATTGTAGAAATTTTTGGGCTCAATGATTGGACCATGCAAACTAGAAATACCTTTTCTTCGATAAAGGAAGAGATTACTCGATCTATTTCCGTATCACTCATCATATATATAATAACTTGGGCACCCGTTTCAAATGCATATCCCATTTTTGCACAGCAGGGTTATGAAAATCCACGAGAAGCAACCGGCCGTATTGTCTGTGCCAACTGCCATTTAGCTAATAAGCCCGTGGATATCGAGGTTCCACAAGCGGTACTTCCTGATACTGTATTTGAAGCAGTTGTTCGAATTCCTTATGATATGCAACTGAAACAAGTTCTTGCGAATGGTAAAAAGGGCGGTTTGAATGTGGGGGCTGTTCTTATTTTACCCGAAGGGTTTGAATTAGCCCCCCCCGATCGTATTTCTCCCGAGATTAAAGCAAAGATAGGCAATCTGTCTTTTCAGAGCTATCGTCCCACTAAAAAAAATATTCTTGTGATAGGGCCTGTTCCTGGTCAGAAATATAGTGAAATCACCTTTCCTATTCTTTCCCCGGACCCTGAGACTAAGAAAGATGTTCACTTCTTAAAATATCCCATATACGTAGGCGGGAACAGGGGAAGGGGTCAGATTTATCCCGACGGGAGTAAGAGTAATAATAATGTTTATAATGCTACAGCAGCAGGTATAGTAAGCAAAATAATACGAAAAGAAAAAGGAGGATATGAAATAACCATAGTGGATGCATCGGATGGGCGTCAAGTGGTTGATATTATCCCTCCAGGACCAGAACTTCTTGTTTCAGAGGGCGAATCTATCAAACTCGATCAACCATTAACGAGTAATCCTAATGTGGGAGGATTTGGTCAGGGAGATGCGGAAATAGTCCTTCAAGATCCATTACGTGTCCAAGGCCTTTTGTTCTTTTTTGCATCTGTTATTGTGGCACAAATCTTTTTGGTTCTTAAAAAGAAACAGTTTGAGAAGGTTCAATTGTCCGAAATGAATTTCTAAATCTGCGGATTTATCAAGATCAAGTTCGTAAAAAAAACCAAATTCTTGTTGGCAATTCTATAATTTAATTATGTATGATCAAAAAATTATGAAAAACTTTTTCCTTGTTTTTGTTTATATTCTTTTTCT